ATACTCTATAATATACTAGAATTCTATATTAGAATTCTATATAGATATAGATAATAATATTAAATATTAAGTTATATTTTATATGATTTATATAGAATTCTATATAAATCATAAATAAAAATATAAAATAAAAGATATAAAAGAAAAAATATATAAAAATAGAAAAGAAAGAGAAATAATGATGAAGACAATAAAACCATTGTTACGTTTCCATATTAAAGTAAAGTATAGTACTTAATTTTTTTATTTATCTTAATGCCCATTGGTGTTCCAAAAGTACCTTTTCGGAGTCCTGGAGAGGAAGATGCAGCTTGGGTTGACGTATAATGCGACTTGTCAGACAGATGGGTCATATGGTATTTCCCCGTTATCTCCCCCGATCGAGTATTCTCTGTTTCGCCCAATCCAATAAATAAATATTCAATATTGTATTGATTGAACCATCAATAATTCGGAGCGTGAAGCACAATAATTCCTATTGGGGATCAATATTATCAATTAAAATAATTGATGGTTTACTTGGACTGATAAAATTAAAGTATCCAGGCTCCGTTCAGAAAATACCAAATTAGAAATGGTAAGAGTAAAAGTAATAGAATGGGAGTGTAAATGTAGTAATCTAAATAAGAAATAGTAAATAAAGAATCTAAAAAGAAAATAGAAATTTCATTAAATTATTAATAAAGAATGAAATTCATTAGTAATTGAATAGAATATAACTGACTATAATAGAATCTATTATGTAGAATATATGATTCTTACACGATTACTGCTTGTATCATAGACTATTCTTAGACTTACTATAGGGATAATATCAAACTGCCTACCAATAGAGTAGTATGATTAATACATCGAATATTTTGGGATAAGGTATGAAACAATTGAAAAAAAAAGAAGTGGTACTGGACATTTGACCTATATGCGCAAATGAAATTCGGGCAAATCTTCCCCCGGAGTAGAACAAAAACCTAAAATAATTGAAAGGGCCCATTCAGGAACAAGAAAATTACATCGTAATTTGAATTTCGATGAAAAAATACATCAATGAGAGGTTAGTTCAATAAGTTCATAAAATTCTTTTTTATTTTCTACATTATAGAATATAGGGAAGGAGAGAAAAACTCATGTTAAAAAAAAAGAAATAGGATTGGAATCGAAACATTGATTTTTTTTCGCAATTCTTTTGAACCGTATGCATCCAAAGGTGCACGTACGGTTCCTCAGGGATACAATTTTACCCTAATCAACCGACTTTATCGAGAAAGATTACTTTTTTTAGGCCAAGAGGTTGATAGCGAGATCTCAAATCAACTTATTGGTCTCATGGTATATCTCAGCATAGAAGATGATACTAGGGATCTTTATTTATTTATAAATTCTCCAGGTGGATGGGTAATACCAGGAATAGCCATTTATGATACTATGCAATTTGTGTCACCGGATGTACATACAATATGTATGGGATTAGCCGCTTCAATGGGATCTTTCATTCTGGTCGGAGGAGAAATTACCAAACGTCTAGCATTCCCTCACGCTTGGCGCCAATGAGTTTTTTTATTTGAGAAAAAAAAAAGAATACTATGCCTTCGCTGTATCAAATATGAATCAAATAAAGAATAAGTAATAATAGCATGGCACTTCGAGTTCGATATGAACAAACCATTATTGTTTTTTTTCTAACATGAGATTTTGTATCGAGATAGTAGTATGAAAGAAGGGTTATTCCCAATTTGATTTTATGTGTCAAGCAAGAGTCAATTTCAGCGTCACAAACCATTATTCTTCCACACCAGAAGTATCTTTCTTATTTTTATGTTATGAGAGAAAGAGTAAAAAGAATGGAAAAAATCATTTTCTCCTTCTTGGATCATATCAAAAAGAAACTTTGGGATTGCTAAACCACAGACGAGATAAATATATAAAGCAACAGAACCATCATAGTATCCTTTTAACTAATACGAGAGGAAGGGTGGTAAATGGATCATTTAACGATTTGGATCGGATAGGTTGTTCTATTTATTCTTTTCAATAGAATCGCTTCTATAGAAATTCCATTGCAGAGCCGTATGCAATATACAAAAGATGCCCGTACGGTTGTTTAATTCTATTTTTTTATTGTTATTTTGATTCCCCCTTACTTTAACCCAATCATGCGATATATAGATAGAAGAACCATTCATGATGTTATATCAATATCATCAGGGTTATGATTCACCAACCTGCTAGTTCTTTTTACGAGGCACAAGCAGGGGAATTTATCCTGGAAGCAGAAGAACTATTGAAGCTTCGCGAAACTCTCACAAAAGTTTATGTACAAAGAACGGGCAACCCTTTATGGGTTATATCCGAAGATATGGAAAGGGATGTTTTTATGTCAGCAACAGAAGCCCAAGCTCATGGCATCGTTGATCTTGTAGCAGTCGAAAATGATAATACTGGGGATTCTATATAAATATACGAATTACTTTTAAAAATTCGAATTTTCCGTGTGAATAGAAATCATTCATAATCATCAACCATCAGGTTAAGATCGATCTAAACCAACCCGCTCTATTCTATCTAGAATGAGATTCTATAGCCACGCCATGCCAACCATTAAACAACTTATTAGAAATGCAAGACAGCCAATAAGAAATGTCACGAAATCTCCCGCTCTTCGAGGATGTCCTCAGCGTCGAGGAACATGTACTAGGGTGTATGTGCGACTCGTTCAGTTCAGATCATGAGTTTGAAAAATGAAAAAGTATCAACGACCACTACCGATGAATTAGGATAGATATAGTGGAAGACGACCTTTTAATTAACTAATGAAGATATATAATCTACCTAATTATGTTATGAATTTATGGTTTCTATTGGTGCAAATCCAATCACTCTTTTTGAGATGAGAAGGAATTCTCCATTGGTAACAAATAGTTATCCATTAAGCGGAGGAAAAGGTTATGCTACTATTCCTTTTCTTGAAAAAACGGACTAAAAGGGTCAGCTACCTAGCTAACTTTCAGAATTAAATGCCGTCACTGTATGGATAGCTTTTTTGTGAAAGGGACTATTACTTTATAATTAGGATTGAAAAATGAATTCTAATTGAAAATATGGATGGGTAGAGCCAAAGAGTGTGAACTATACAAGTTCACGATAAAATTTGATAAAATGAAAGAAGAGGCTCCGGTGTATAGAGAGGACCTCGCCGTTTCAGAAGTTGCCATAGAAACGAGGTAACCCACTATTCTTTTTTCTTTAGTAGCAGTCGAATTTCTTATTTTCAGGCGAAATATCTTGAAGAAAGAAAAAATCGTGGTCGGGAAGGTCATAGTCGCAAAAGCCATTGGAATTTATATTATATATATATCGGAAGAATCCGTTTTGTTATTAATTGACCGGAGGAAAAGGATGACTGAAAGAAGAGAAATCAATTAGTTATTCAAGAAAGTTTAATTTGATTCAATGACCAGAGTTAAACGAGGATATACAGCTCAGAGACGTCGAAAAAAGATTCGTTTATTTGCATCAACCTTTATGGGGGCTCATTCAAGACTTACTCGAACGACTACTCAACAAAGAATGAGAGCTTTGGTTTCCTCTCATCGAGATAGGAGTAGGAAAAAGAGAGATTTTCGTCGTTTGTGGATCACTCGAATAAATGCGGTAAATCGTGAGGGTAGGCTATTCTATAGTTATAGCCTATTCATCCACAATCTGTACAAGAGACAATTGCTTCTGAATCGTAAAGTACTTGCGCAAATAGCCCTATCAAATAAGAATTGTTTTTATATTATTTCAAATAAAATCATCAATCAAAAAGAAAAAAAATACAAATCAAATAAAGGAATAAAAGAATCTTAATTATTATACAAGAAACAAGAATGATTGAAACAGGATTTCCCGGAGAATGAACTCCGGGAAAATAGAAAAATAGAATAAAAAGAAATTAAGATTTGAGTAGTAGGAATAAACGAACATCTTTCAAGAAAAAAAAAGATTTCTTCCCCATTTTTCCTTTTTTCTAATTTAGAATACAAGAAGAAAATCTGGATTCTAGTTTTTTTCGAGCAAAACATTAATAGGAGCTTGAGTTACGATTGGAGTATATCTATTTATTTTTGGTTCTAGGACCAGTAGTTCTAGGGATCGACTCCACTCTCTCCAATTGTTTCTCATTATTACGAAAAGGTAACAAAGATAAAATACGAGCTTGTTTTATAGCAATAGTAATTAATCGTTGTTGTTTTAAGGTTAATCTATTTGTCCGTCTAGATAAGATTTTTCCTTGTTCACTAAGAAATCGATTAATTAAACTCATGTTTCTATAATCGATTCGATCCCCCGATCCAATTGGGGGTAAACGCCTATGAAAAGATCGCTTGGATTTACGAAAGGGTTGTTTGGATTTATCCATGGTTTGCTTATTCCTTGTTTGTTTATTCCTTCTATATAAAAGAATCTATAAAATCTAATTCTATTTCTTTTATTCATTTAAGATTCGACCAAAATAGGATTTTATTTGTATTATCTATGTTAAGATGTAAAGTTATTAATCTTACCGCTACTTCTAAAAATAACACACGCATTTCGTTCCATCTATTTCTTTATTTCCCCATGAATTGTATACTTTTGACAATAGCGACAAAATTTTCTAAAACCTAGTCGATTGGGTGTATTGTGTCGATTCTTTTGAGTAATATATCTAGAAATGCCCGGCGATTCTTTATTGACACCCTTTTGAACACAACAGGTACATTCCAAAATAACTAGAATTCTAATATCTTTACCCTTGGCCATGAACCTCCTTTTTATTTGGGATCGACTTCACTTTATAACTCTCTTCATTTTCTTTTTGATCCGAACCAAATAAAAAGAAAATAAAAAAAGAATCTAGATTCTATATCTATACTATATTAATAAAAGATAAAAGTTACTAACTAGAAATGGAAATTTTATTTTTCGAATTATTAGAATTCGAACGACTTCGAAGTACTATAATCTAAAATAGAATTACTATTAATTACTATAATATTAACTACTATAACTATAAAGAAAAAGAGTCATATTCATTAATAGAAGAATATTAAGAATATCGTAATAATTAATTAATACAATTTTTTCTAACTATGAATTATTTCTATCCTAATCTCAGTATTTTCTTCTTTCTATGTTAGAATTTCGTGAAACCGCCTCTAGACTGGATCCACATTTTCATTTCTTTTCCCAAAAATTATATTGTAGATTCGCTGTATTTTGACTGAGGTTCGAGACACTCTTTCTCTTTTTTTTTTTTAGGATAGGAAAGAAAAAGTGAGCGAAATTGGAGCCATGTTACGTAGAATTATATCTCAAATCTTCTTCCTTTTTTCACAGATAAATACAAGGATTCAATCAGGATGAAAAAAAGGGGAATGACAAGGCATCTGGAAATAAACGATTAATTTCTATCAATAGACCTGCTAAAGACCCAAACCATAGAGTGGTTAGCACAGGTGCCGTTGAGAGATATGTTTTTATATCTTGCATTGAAAATCCTCCTTATTCTTTTATTTATTTTTTTTTTTCTTATTTATTTTTATTTATTGAAATTCTTTATTTGTATTTGTATATTGTAATACATATATAGTTCCTAATACATAGATCATAGATAACCCGATATTTTAGTTCAAGATCATTTGTTTTTTATTGAAATGAAATTATAATTAGTAATTCCTAATTATAATTCATATGTACAATGATCCAGCAGATTTCATTTTGCCGCCTCCTAAAAAAAATTAAAAGAACATTCTATAACTATCTATATAGGTGATATAGCAAAAAAGAAGGATGTGGAAAACAAGACATGGATTTGATCCAATGACACTAATTTTTAAAAGGGATGTAGCGCAGCTTGGTAGCGCGTTTGTTTTGGGTACAAAATGTCACAGGTTCAAATCCTGTCATCCCTACCTATTCTTTCTCCTATGGACAGTTAGGAGGGATTCATTGAGTAAGATCGGGAATTTTTGGACAGAATCTTTTAGTATTACATACTCTACGTAAAAATAAATAGGGGTAAAAAAAATCCTTTTCTTTACAATTGTATCTACTGTTATAGGATATAAGAAAGCGCTCTTAGTTCAGTTCGGTAGAACGCGGGTCTCCAAAACCCGATGTCGTAGGTTCAAATCCTACAGAGCGTGATTCCGTTTATGTTATGTTGAATCACAATGAAATAACTTAAACAAAACAAAGTAGAATTGCAACTTAAATTTGACCTCCTACAAGAGGAGGTCAATCAACAAAAGAGATGTTACTTAATCAAAGGTCCAACTGATCACCGCGTCTGTATTGTAAATATGCAGTTACAAATAATCCTATTAAAGTAATAGGAATTAGACCTAAGACGATTCCAAATAGAAAAACTTCAATCATTTCAATTTTTTTTAGGGAATAAAAAGAGAGATAAGATCTATCCATATTAATCTGAATTATCCGTGAATCTCAATGACCATAAATTGGCAATTGACCCGGGAAGGAACCATAAAATACCTGAAATGAAATATTCTGAGAGATTTTGATTTTTTTCAATTGTTTATTGAATTTCATTCATTTCAAATAAGTCGTATTTTGTTCAAACCAATAAATAGAGCTGGGGTTATAGTTGAAGCAGCCAGTAAAAAACCAAAATAACTAGTTAGAATAGGCATGAAAGAGCTAAATTAGATATGTTCTTTTACTGCATATATGAATAAAACATTTACCTAAGTCTCAATCCAAATACGACGGTAATAAAAACTAATTTAAAGAATTCATTTAGTTCCAATTGAAAGTTCTTGATTCATCCGTCATTATAGACGGACACTAAAAAAAAAAGAATAATAAATAATATGAAATCTAATTATAATATATTAATTACAATTAACCAATGAAAAAATAAAGAATTAAATAGATAGGGATGTTAATAAGAATTTCCATTTCTAATAATTACTATTTCTATTTTATATATAGTAATAATAGATTCAGTTTAGAAGTTCAAAGTGAATATAGTATTAGCATATTTATTCTATTAGCATATTTATTCTATGAACGAACAATTACCAATTACTTGAATAAAACGAGAGGATTCAAAAAAAGAAAATATGAAACGAACCCCCAAAGGGTTTTATAGATTTCACATAACATATAATGGAATTTTATGAATATAATGAGATCTTTTAATCATGATATCTCTCATTAATTATTAGAGCTCATCCATTCAAGATCTTTACTTTAGATTACTATGATGAATCCACTAATATAAACTTTACTTAGTCTTATATTCTAAGTAGAAAGAAAATAATAGTTACCTTTCGGCAATGATCGAGGCTGCGTTGCTGCGCTAGAGGAAGGATAGCTATACTGATTCAGTCTACTCTAAATACACCTTTGGTATAAAATTGACGATCTCACAGAGTATCAGTAGTTTTAGATTTACTGATTCCATCTTTCACGGAATCGGCCCGCCTTTTTTTTTGAACATACAAAATTTGTGGA